AAACAAAGAACAAAGTTTTTCGATCACTTACTTCGCTCGCCCTTTTTTGATCGGTTTTTTTAATGCAAATAGATTCAATCTAGTAATTTCTTTTAGATTAATTCTTAGGTCTTCTTTGACCTGTGAAAGACCTCCTTTGTTGAAATGCTCTGTTCCCAAAATTCCTAAAATAAAAGGAAAAAAACTTTCCGCTTTCCTAAACTAAGGACGGGAAGGAAGAAGGCGAGCATATCTTCTAAATTAATCATACTCAACTTAGCCCTTCCTGGGGTGGGATATTGTCTGTCCCGATAAATAGCTAATTCCAGCAGTAATAAATAGGAATAAATAAAATAAAGTATTGATATAATTGGAATTGCAGAAGCAAATACCCATTTAACTAAAAAAAGAAAAAAGTATCTAATCGAAAGAGCTTATTTTATTTGTTAGGATTAAACAAAAGGGTTCGCAAATAAAAGCGCTAGTGCCACAACTAGTCCATAAATTGTTAAAGCTTCCATAAAAGCTAGACTAAGCAATAAAGTACCTCGTATTTTACCTTCTGCTTCTGGCTGTCTCGCAATACCTTCTACAGCTTGTCCTGCAGCAGTACCTTGACCAACTCCAGGCCCAATAGAAGCAAGCCCTACGGCCAATCCAGCAGCAATAACAGAAGCAGCAGCAATTAGTGGATTCATGGTGAGTTCCTCGTGTCAAAAAAAAAAATGGTTAAGGATACAATCAACCAAGAAATTCTTACTTCTAAGCTCTATTGGGGAGAAGTATACTTCATAAGCTCTATCTATATTGGGGAGAAGTAACTAAAAAAGTACAAATTGAAATTAGAATTTCAATTGTCCGAACTACATAGAAGGGAATTCCATATCTCGGATTAGATAATGAATCTAACCTAGGAATATATAATACCCTATATACATCTTTTTCTTCTATTTTGTTTGCGTATTTTTCTATTGAATCGGATTCTAAAATAATTGCTTAACGCGGAAAACCGCACAAAAGATGACTCCACCCCACTTCTAGACATTAAGGATATATAGTATAGATCTAGTCTGACTCCACCCTCCCTCCTTACTATACTTTGACAATTCCATAATATAGTCTATTTTCTCTCCTACAACTCTAGGTTGTATATTCATACGCATTTCTAACTATTCTATTTTTTTTGCAACCAAGCGCATTATCTGGAACCATGCATGAATTGAGCTAAGCTGAAAAAACAAAAATACTATTTCCAAAACTAGTCAATTCAATGATGCCCCTCCATGGATTCACCTATATAGGCTGCGGCTAATGTTGCAAAAATAAGAGCTTGAATACCGCTTGTAAATAATCCAAGAAACATGACAGGTATAGGGACTACTAAGGGGACTAAAGAAACAAGAACAACAACGACTAATTCATCCGCTAATATATTCCCGAAAAGTCGAAAGCTAAGCGATAATGGTTTTGTGAAATCCTCTAGGATGTTAATTGGTAAAAGGATTGGGGTTGGTTTAATATATTTCTCGAAATAGCTCAATCCTTTTTTGCTAAGACCCGCATAAAAATATGCTGCTGACGTGAGTAAAGCTAAAGCAACAGTAGTATTTATATCATTCGTGGGCGCTGCTAATTCCCCATGAGGTAACTCTATAATTTTCCAAGGTAAAAGAGCACCCGACCAATTCGAAACAAAAATAAAAAGGAACATAGTTCCAATAAAGGGAACCCAGGGACCATATTCTTCTCCAATCTGAGTTTTGCTCAAGTCTCGAATAAACTCAAGGACATATTCAAAGAAATTCTGACCGTCGGTCGGGATGGTTTGTGGATTCCGAACAGCTATGACAACTGAACCTAACAAGATAGTAATTACGACCCAAGAAGTGATGAGTACTTGGGCATGAATTTGGAAACCTCCTATTTGCCAATAGAAGTGTTGGCCTACTTCTACACCCGATATATCGTATAACCCCTTGAGTGTTTTAATGGAACAAGGTATAATATTCATATTGTCCTCTGATAAAAATTGAACTTCAAAAAAGGAATTCTTTTGATTCAACCATCTCTTTCTCAACTCAGCAACTTGAAGTATTAATCTTATATTTAGGATACCAAGAAAGCACATCAGATCATAATATATATCAATACCCTCTAATATATATCAATATTCCCCTTCTTTTTTCTATGCAAAACAAAAAAGAATAGTAAGTGATTCCATAAATCTACGCAGTTGCCCAAGAATTCACTATTCTTCTTAATCAATGATTTCTTATATAGAGAGAACGGCCTTCACAAATAGCAAATACTAATTTGTTAAGAATCAATCGAATTGAAGTCATAGTGTCATCGTTGGCTGGAATCGATATATTCGCGAGATCCGGGTCGCAATTTGTATCGACTAAAGAAATAGTAGGAATCCCCAAAATGGCACATTCCCGAAGAGCTATATACTCTTTTTGCTGATCAAGGACGATCACAATGTCTGGCAATCTCGTCATATATTTGATCCCGCCGAGATATCTTTGCAAGGTGGATAATTTTCTCTTCAAGATTGCCACATCTCTTTTTGGGAGATGTTGGAATTTTCCCATTTTTTCTTCTGCTCTTAAATCTCTAAATTGAGAAAGTCTAGTTTTCGTAATCGACCAATTAGTTAACATACCACTGAACCACTTTTTATTAACATAATGACAACGAGCCCTTATTGCAGCTGATGCTACTAAATCCGTTGCTCTTTTTTTTGTGCCAACAATTAAGAAACTTTTTCCCTGACTTGCTGCATCAAAAACTAAATCACAACCTTCTGATAAAAAACGAGCCGTTCTAGCGAGATTTATAATATGAGTACCTTTACGCTTTGCCGAAATGTAAGGGGCCATTTTAGGATTCCATTTCTTAATACCATGACCAAAATGAACTCCTGCTTCTATCATCTCTTTCAAATTGATGTTCCAATATCTTCTTGTCATTTTTTCCACACTTCCTTTTGATTTTTTCTTTTTTTTTTCATCCTACCATTCCATTACGGAATTTTATTCTTTTTGAAGATTAAGAAAGATCCGAAATAGCTTGAAATAAATAATAATTGTTCCGAAGGAACCTTCCCTTCTACTCTACTGAGAGTTGGCCATTGATACATTGTATAAACATAACCTTAAATGTATTAACCGACTTCTTTATACTTAAGTCTAGTAAAGTAAAAAAATCTGCTTTATGTACCCTTAAATCGTATAAACGGGGGTAAATGGGGGTTCTGATGTCTCATAGAAATTGTTTGTTACGTCAGAATCTGAAGAAACTAATTCTGTATGGAGAAACAAAAAATCTCTCATTTCCGACGCGAATAGATTTTGTTTTTGAATTTCGAAATAAAGGTTCTTGTCTTGTGGGGAACGATGCACAAATTTTAGGAATCCGGTACCAACAGGTATAATCCCCCCCAGAACTACGTTTTCTTTCAACCCTTTCAACCAATCAATGCGACCTCGTAGGGCAGCTTTTGCTAAAACTCGAGCAGTTTCTTGAAAACTTGCTTCAGATATGAAACTTTGGGTATTCAGGGAAGCCCTTGTTATTCCCAATAAGATTGCCCGATAATAGATCGATTCATCCAAAGCTCGCCCTGCTCGTTCCGCTCGCAATAGTCCGATTAATTCCCCAGGTGAAAAAACATTAGACATTCCATCTTCGGAAACCCGCACTTTTGATGTTACTTGGCGTATAATAATTTCTATATGTCTATTATGAATTTGTACCCCTTGGGATCGATAAACCTTTTGGATTTTATTAACCAAAGAGATACGACTTTGAGCTATGGTTAGCTCAGCTCCAATCAAGAATCCCCAGGGGACCCCAAGAATTCTTGGTATACGCTCATTCCAATCCTCAATTCTCCTTTCGAGATTCGGGGATAATGAATCAATTGAACGCGCTTCAAAGATTTGTTCCACTTTTGGAAGACCTTGCGTTATGTCACTAGATCTCGATTTTTCATATATAAACGTAACTAACCTATCCCCCTTGTAAAGGATTTCTCCATAATGACCATTAACAGTTGCTCCTGTAGTGGCCAAATAAGGTTTAGCTGCTCTTATAACAAAGGAATCCATATTAACAATGAAAATTTGACCAGATTTTTTTATGTGCGATTTAAATAGACATACATTTTCAAAAATAAATTGTCCAAGGTGAATTATTGCTGATGTCTCTTCCCAAGAATCATGATGGACAAAGCGACAATTCAAAAGTAATGGATCCAACATTATGTTACTATCGAAATTCGAAATCCTTTGATTTTCATCTATTAAAGAGTATTTTAGTCCTTGAAGTACGTGGAAGGTTTGTTTCAAATTGGCAAGGAACAAATATTTTTTTAACAGGATCTTATTATACGTTAGTAAATAGTAAGATGAATAAAAATTCGATATACTAGGTACAATAACGCCTAAGGGTCCAAAAATTTCTTGAATAGGAATTCTAGGGTTTAATTCTTTTATCGCATTGGGATGTTTTAAATTCTTGAATAAACCAATTCGAGAACAGTTGGATGCCGACAAAATCATCAAAGGTTGGTATTCTTTATTTCGATTCAACAATGTGCCAATAGCTTCTTGATGTTGGCTAAGTGATTCAATCTTCGCCTTGGAATAAAAGGAATTGATATTGGTGCGATCTAACCTATTATGGGGAATCGGTCCTGCACTTGTCCTATCATACCTTTTTCGTGTATATGAAATAGTAGACTTGACTAACTCAATTCTTAGGAAATCGCGAATAAGGTCATTTGCTCTTACCTCAACAAGGGAAGCACCAGCTTTCTCTTTTTCTTCTTGTTCCCAATTCACTACTAAGCAAGTTCTAACAAATTGACTATTTGTGTGATAAATTCTTTGAGTTAACTTGCTATTTTCATGAGAAATAAAATTGACAAGTCGAAGTTGGAGATTATCTTCTTCTTGCAAGAGATCCTGTGGGAAAAGTGTTGCTAAATTTCTCCCTTCGTCCATTTCATATGCGACTGCAGGGCGAACGAAAACAAAATACTTTTCCTTGCTCTTGAGAATTTTTTTTCGTTGAACATAGACCCAATTTTTCCTTTTTTTTGATTCCTTAGAATATTTTTTTTTTCTTTCTGGTGGTATCAAACAGCCACCTAATACCTTATCTGCTTCTTCAGGAAAATGAATATCTCCGGAAAATATTTTGAGTTCTGTATGGCTTTTTTTTCTCCTCACTCGGACCAGTCCGCCTAGTCGACTTCTTGTATTTTTTGTGAGTTGTGTATTCACTCCAATAATACTATTGTCAAGTACCTTTAGGTATGAAGATCTCGGCAAGATATGCAGTTCTTGAAGAATGAAAAAAAACCGATCCACTTCTTTTTGGTATTTTAGACTAAATTCTTTTGTTCCTCGATGCTCAATCAAACCCTCTTTTTTTAAGATAGAATCTTCCTCTGGACTATCGTATTCGTCCTCGGACTCTTCTTCTAAGTCTTCCTCTAAAGTCCCATATTTGTCCTCTGAGCTTTCCCCGGGGTTCCCATATTCGTCTTCTGAGTCTTCCTCTAGAGTTCCATATTCGCCCTCTCGGGTCCTATATTTGCTCTCTGGGCTTCCATATTCGTCTTCTGAGTCTTTCTCTAAAGTCCTATATTCGTTCTCTGGGTTCCCATATTCGTTCTCTGGGCTCCCATATTCGTCTTCTAGGGTTTCATATTCGTATTCGCCCTCTCGGGTCCTATATTCGTCTTCTAGGGTCTCATATTCGTCTTCTAAGTCTTCCTCTCGAGTCCTATATTCTTCCTCTAGGGTCCTATATCTAAATTTAACAATTCCCGAACCCTTTTTATCTTTTCTGTATTGTGGATCGTCAAAATAAGCAAAAATAGTATTTCTACGTAAAACACCCATAAAGGGTATTTCAATCGAAATCCCCAAACAGGATATTAGTTCTTTCTCTTGTTCTTGATGGTATTGTAATGGAATGACGAACCTATTTCTTCGCTTTTTTGCCAACAAATCCGAATTATCTTGAAAAATAGAAGGATAGATCAAATTCCAATGGCCATTGGCCACGATTCGACCCGACCTTGAATAATCAAAAATTCCCCTATCTTTTTTACCATAAGTATTCATTTGATCTTGATCCTTGTGGAGTGAAAAAGACGCTATACTGGATCTGCATATACTTACTGACAATATCCATAAATGGCTTGTTTTTGGTAATCGACGAAGATTACCATATTGATATTCGGGCGCATGGTAAACATCAGTACTCCAGTGCATTTCGCCGTCTGATTCGGAATAAATATGCTTTTGTACCTTTTCTTTAAAATGTAAAGTGGACGTTCCGGCACGAATCTCCGCAATTACTTGTTCGGATTTTACATATTGATCATTTTGCACTAGAATCAAGCTTTTTGAGGGAATACTCACACTATATAGAATATCCTGACTCTGAATAGTTACATGCAAGTCTATATAACATAGAAAAGCAGGCTGTCCATGGCGGGTACGTGTGGGGTGAACCAAATTTTCAGTGAATTGGATTTTTCCATTCGAAGGGGATCGTACAAGGTCGGCAGTACCCCCTGTGAATACTCCGCCAGTATGAAAAGTTCTTAATGTTAGTTGAGTCCCGGGCTCCCCAATTGATTGACCCGCAATAATACCTACGGCTTCTCCCAATTCTACGAGATCACTATGAGTAGGACTCCGGCCATAACATAATTGACAGATCCAAGAAGTGCTTCGGCAGGTAAAGGGGGTTCTAATATATATTGGTTGTGCTCGAAATGGTTGTGCTCGAAAGGCAGTTATGAATCGATTCACTAATCCAATTCCGATATCTTGATTTCGAGCGGCAATGCATCGTGAACCGATATATATATCGTCTGCTAATACACGACCAATTAGTGTTTGGGCAAAAAGTTTTTCCGTCATCCCATTTTGAGGACTCACAGAAATACCTCGGATAGTACCACAATCTCTTCTACGCACAAGAATATGTTGAACTACTTCAACAAGTCGACGTGTAAGATATCCAGCATCTGCTGTTCGTACAGCAGTATCTACAACCCCTTTGCGGGCTCCATAGCAGGAAATTATATATTCTGTCAAAGAAAGCCCCTCGCGTAAATTGCTTTGAATAGGTAAATCAATCATTTGTCCTTGAGGGTCTGCCATTAATCCTCTCATACCTACTAATTGGTGTACCTGAGATGCATTTCCTCTGGCTCCTGAAAAAGACATTAGATAGACTGGATTAGAAGGATCCGTTATCCGAAAATTCGAATTCATTTCTTGTTTCAAATATTCACTTGTCGCATACCATATCTCAACGGATTGGCGTAATTTTTCTACCGCGTGTATAGCCCCATAATAATAGTGTTTCTCCAAAAGAAAACTTTGTTGCTCTGCGTCTTGTACTAACCATCCCTTAGAGGGTATTGTTAAAAGATCCTCGATTCCTAACGAAATCGATGTAGTAGTGGCTTGATGGAAGCCCAGAGTCTTTAGTTGATCCAGTATATGGGATGTATATCCCATTCCGAAATGATCTATTAATCTGCTAATAAGTCGTTTCATACCAGTTCCGTCTATCTCTTTATTATGAAAGACCAGATTGGCCCGTTCCGCCATACATAAGTACCCCCTTTTCGGCTGAGTAGGATTCGACAATTGCTGAGTAGGATTCGACAATGGGCCTGAGTCAGTGATTCGAAAATTTAATTAACTTCATTTCCTTAATCTCAATCTGGATTCGCGTGGCAAAAATGATGATACTACGGAAATCGGAATGCCCCCCAAAAGGGGAGGGGCATCACCGAATCTAACTTCCTTGTTTAGATAATGTATGAATAGGCCTGACTAAATCCTTGTATGGCTTCCTCTATTTCTCTATAAAAAGAAATATGACCGAGAGTGGTTCGAATGTATATAGAACGAATTTCTTTTTTTCTATTTCCCACTATTAGATAGTGGGCATAAATCTCATGATAAGTCCCCAAAGATTCATATTGAACTTCAATTGGAACTTCTCTTGACCCAATGACGCGTTGATCCAGTTTCCATCGTAGCCACAAGGGACTCTCTAAACTGATTAGTTTCTGTCTATAAGCTCCCAGTGCATCATAAGAACTAGAAAAGTGGGGTTCTTTATCTTTCGTATACTTAGAATTATTATTATTGTAATTTACTTTTTGATTTGGATAGTTTTCGAAACTATTATATCTATTTGCACAAATACCTCGACGGTTTCCAATCGTTAATAGATAAAGCCCGATAAGCATGTCTTGGGTTGGTACGCAAATAGGATCTCCAATAGCGGGAGATAAGAGATTCATATGAGAAAACATAAGTAAACGGGCTTCCGCCTGAGCTTCCAAGGATAAAGGTAGATGAACAGCCATTTGATCCCCATCAAAGTCCGCATTGAAACCCTTACACACTAATGGGTGTAAAGAAATAGTACGCCCCTCTACTAAAGTGGGTTGAAAGGCCTGTATGCCTAATCTATGCAGGGTAGGTGCTCTATTTAATAGTACAGGATGTCCCCGCATAACTTCTTGAAGTATTTCCCATACAATGGGTTCCTTTTCCCAAATTTTCCTTTTAGCAATCCTGACATTAGAAGTAGCGCGTTTCGTGATTAAATCGCGAATTACAAATAGCTGAAAAAGCTTTATTGCTATCTCTAGAGGTAATCCACATTGATGTAATGAAAGCGAAGGACCCACAACAATGACAGAACGCCCCGAGTAATCGACCCGTTTCCCAAGCAGAGTCTCGCGAAACCTTCCCTCTTTACCTTCAATTACATCTGAAAGTGATTTGTATACTTTATTGTGACCATCCCTTATCGGTTGCCCGCGGGACCCACTATCAAGAAGTGTATCCACGGCTTCTTGTACCAATTTTTCCTGGCACATTACTAAATCTGCAGGCGCTAATTCACTTCTTTTTAATAGATAGGCAAGGTTGTTGTTCCGACGGATAACTCTCTTATAAAGTTCATTAATGTCCGAAGTCACTACTTTATCTCCAGACCTATAAACAATGGGTCTCAATTCGGGAGGAAGAACCGGTAATAAGCACAAAACCATCCATTCTGGTTCCACATTTGTTTGAATAAAATGTTTCGCCAATTGCATGCGTCTAATCAAAAAAACTTTTCTTATTCGTCTTTTTCTATCTTCCCATTCATCTCCACTATACCCCTCGTCTTCTAATTCCTTCCATTCGACCAAGGAATTCTCTATAATAATTCGCAAATCCAAATCTGCTAATTGTTCTCTAATAGCACCTGCTCCTGTCGCAATTTCCCGATTTCGAAATGTTGCAAAGCCTGGGGTAGAAAAAAAGGGAGAAATGCTGTGGTTACAGGATGAAATTTCCTCTTCGAATAAACCTCGTAATCGTAAAAAAGTAGGTTTTTTAGTGCTGGGCCTAGCAAAAGAGAAATCACCGTATACTAGGCCCTCCAACTTCTTAAGAGGTTTATCTAAAAGATTCGCGATATAACTAGGAAGACCTTTCAAATACCACACATGAGTCACGGGACATGCGAGTTTGATGTATCCCATTTGATATCTTCGTATCCGAGAATCCACAAATTCTACCCCGCACTTTTGGCAAAATCTCTCGTCTTCGTTTTCAGCTCCGCTCGCTCGAGAATTGCCACAAGCGCAAATTCCGCTTTTTATGGGTCCAAAGATTCTTTCGCAAAACAATCCATCTTTTTCTGGTTTATCGGTTTTATAATGAAAAGTAGAGGGCCTTGTGACTTCGCCAACGACTTCTCCATTAGGTAGGTTTTTGTTAGCCCAAGCCTTTATTTGTTGAGGGGAAACGAGTCCAATTTGAAGTTGTTGATGTTTATATTGGTCAATCATAAAATAGAAATAAGAAAAGAATTTATATTTATTCCGATCAAATCAAACTTCCTCCCTATTAACCTGGAAGTTCTTCTCAGATACAAGGAAATGATTCAGTTCTAGAGCCAAAGATCGTAGTTCTCGAACGAGCACTCGAAAAGATTCTGGAGGATCCTCGTGATTAGGTATTCGTTTTCCCCAGATCGTAGCATTAAGTATTTCTTGGCGAGCTATAAGATGGTCAGATTTATAAGTAAGTATCTCTTGTAAAATATGAGCAACACCAAATCCTTCTAAAGCCCAAACTTCCATTTCTCCTACTCGTTGTCCCCCTTGCTTGGCTCTTCCTCTAACCGGTTGTTGTGTAACAAGTGAGTAGGGCCCAGTAGAACGCCCATGAATTTTCTCATCAACTTGATGAATTAATTTTAAGATATAGGACTTCCCTATTAGAACAGGTTGTTCGAAGGGGTCTCCTGTTCTTCCATCAAATATTCTGCTTTTTCCCGGGTACTCGGGTTCAAATACCCATGGATTTTTTGTTTCTTTACTGGCTTCATATAATTCTGAAAACACAAGTTTTCTTGAAGCCTCTTGCTCATATCTCTCATCAAAGGGTGCTATTCTATAATGTTTCTTTAGCAGATCCCCCGCTAATCCGAGCGAGCTTTCAAATATTTGTCCCACATTCATTCGGGAGGGTACTCCTAAGGGATTGAAGACCATATCAACAGGTGTTCCATCTTGCAAATAGGGCATATCTTGCCTAGGCAAAATTTTGGAAATGATCCCCTTATTCCCATGTCTTCCGGCTACTTTATCCCCAACTTTGATTTCACGTTTCTGTAAAATATATACACGAACCGTTATGTCGAGGGGGTCCCTCTGGATCCATTTCACGTCGATAACGCGCCCTCTTCCACCTATAGGTAATTTGAGAGAAGTTTCTTTTGAAGTGGATACCTCAAGGCCAAATATGGCCCGTAATAATCCAGCTTCCGCGATATACGACGATTCACTCGCTATCTGAGGCGTTAATTTACCTACTAAAATATCACCTGTTTCTACCCAGGATCCCAACCTAACAACTCCATTTCTGTCCAAATTGCGGAGTAAATGTTCTTCTAGATGTGGTATTTCTTTAGTGATTTTTTCAGCAGAGCCTTGGCTTGTCGTATCCGTCTGAATTTCATATTTCCGGATGTGAAAAGAGGTATAAATATCCTCATATACCAAACGTTCGCTAATTAGTACTGCGTCTTCAAAATTGTAACCTTCCCATGGCATATAAGCTACTAATACGTTTTTTCCTAAAGCAAGTTCCCCCCCAACTGTAGCAGCTCCCTCTGCTAAAATTTGTCCTTTTTTAATGGATTTACCCTGTGGAACCCGGGGTTTTTGGTGCATACAAGTATTTTTGTTAGAGCGACGGTGGTTAACTAAAGGAATACTTATAGTCTTCCCACTACTTGATAAAAGGATCTTATGACTATCAGTAGAAACGATCTTTCCCTCGCGTTCGGCTATAATGGAAACCCTCGAATCTAGAGCTGTTTGGCGCTCCAATCCAGTTCCAACAATGCACTTCTCGGACCGAGAAAGGGGAACTGCTTGGCGCTGCATATTAGAACTCATTAAAGCCCGATTCGCATCATTGTGCTCAATAAAAGGAATGAGAGAACCTCCAATAGAAAAATATTGGAAAGGAAAAATACTTCTAACATGAATCTGTTCCCATGCAATAGTCAGGAATTCTTGACGGTATCTAGCTGGAACAACCTGCTCTTCCTGAATACCTTGATTCAAGGACAAAGAATTTCCTGCTGCTATCATATAATATTCATCTCTATTTGGTGATAGATAAACCACCTGTCTCGCTTTTTTTTTTTTTTCTTTCTCAGCAGATATTTCATAAAATGGACTCTCTATGGATCCCCACAAGTGATCAATTCTCGCATGAATTGCTAAGGATCCAGTAAGTCCAACATTGATTCCTTCGGACGTGTCAATTGGACAAATACGCCCATAGTGACTCGGATGAATATCTCGGCTCCGAAAACTTGCAGTTCTCCCGGTCAACCCTCCAGGACCTAAACAACTCACTTTTCGCCCATGAACAGTTTGTGTCAATGGATTCGTTTGATCAAAAACTTGAGATAACGGATATGTACCAAAAAAGGTCTCATAAGTAGTTATTAATAAAATCGAAGTTGAAGTTGGAGTTACCAAAGTTTGGGGAGTCGGTTTCGATTGACGTATGAATACTCTACGAATAGTTTTTTGAACTGCATGTTGTAAACGACCAAGAGCCAGTCCGAATTGATCTTGTAACAGATCCGCAACCGAACGAATACGTTTATTTTTCAAGTGATTCATATCGTCATCGTCAAGTATACCCGTTCCAAATTTCATTCCAATCAAATGATCCGTAGCGGCCAATACATCTCGTGGTAACAAAAATGTATTGTTCTGAGGTATATCAAGATTAAGTCTCCGATTCATATTTCGTCGACCAATCCTTCCTAATTCACATTTTTGTTGAAAAAATTTCTTTTGTAATTCCTCACATAAGGACTCCGAAAATACCAGGTCCCCACCTACACAAGCAAATTGTTGATAAAACTCCAAAATAGCTTTTTCTTTTGACTCAATCCTCTTCTTCTCCTTAGCATTCGGGAAAGACAAAAAAATTTCAGGGTAGGAAACGTTATCCAGAATTTCTCTTAGATTCGAACCCATAGCTGATGATAGAACTAGAATAGATATCTTTTGTTTTCTACTCACGCGAGCCCATATCCTTTCTTTTTTATCAATTGCTAATTCCGATCTTCCTCCCCAATCTGATATTATAGTCCCAGTGTAGATAGAAATTCCCTTATGGTCTAATTCCGAACGGTAGTAAATACCAGGACTTAGCAATATTTGATTGATCACAATTCGGTATATTCCATTTATAATAAAGGTTCCTAAGGAATTCATTATAGGAATGTTTCCAATAGAAATGGTTTGCTTTTGCACATCGAAACCAAAAATTAATCTCGCGGATACATATAATTCGGAAGAATAGGTGAGTGATTCATACACAGCATCCCTTTCTTTTATCGAGGGTTCTAGCAATTGATATCCTTTCGCAAATAATTGAAATGCAATTTCGTGATCTGGGTCTTTAATTGTTGGAAACTTGTCAAGTTCTTCTGCCAAGGCTTGATTAATGAACCTACAAAATCCCTCGAATTGGATCTGACTAAATCCGGGTATTGTGGACATTCCCTCGTTTCCATTCCGGAGCATCTTAATCTTAAGTTTCCTGTTTATCAAAGAAAAATTCCATTATCAGCTCACTCTTCATCAATCCCTATGGATTGATCTAGCAATCATGGAATCTATATTCTGTTTACTGAATCACATGAAATTCTAGGGAACTCCACATACGTATTTCATATATGTATTTCATACATATGAATAGAGACTATTTTGACGAAAGTTCGAGTTTTCCAGAGGAGGGGTACAAATCGAATGAAAATGAATTGATAAAACATTCCTAGAAAAAAATTCTGCTACTTATACTTTCATGATATTCTAATCAGATTGGATGGCAAAGATTTCTCATTTTATCTCCTTTCTATTATTAATGTAATAAAGCCCTAATATAATAAATACACTAGAAAGTTTGACTTTACTTCGATTTAGAATAGCGTGCTTACTTTAATCTCAAAAAATAATTTGAGGTTTTTTTTTTATTTCGGAGTAGTAGAATTGCTAGAAAATTTAGGATTTCCTTGTGAAATTCAAAATAAAGTAAGTCCCTTTTTTAAGTATATGCCAATCTAGTTATCGACCTCTACACATATCCATGCTTTTCTTTTATCGTAATTTCACTTGGATAGGCTAAGATAGTCAGGTTATACTCTATATCAGAGCAAATTTCCCTATTTTTATTCAAGATATTTAATGCTTTGAAAAATTAAAGCACGATTCCCCATAGACATATGTACATAAGGGGGATCTTTGGATAATAATGCTGTTCGGACCTGCAGTTTACCTATACACAGATTAGGCATAAAGCCATAATATTTTATTATGCCATTACAAGGAAGGGGGAGATAATACCTATTTAAGAGTCGTTCACTACTTAACGGTTCCAATTCGTTCTGAATTTTGCAGCCTGTGCCTAGAAATCCACTTTATTCTCCTTTTCCATCTTAATAGAAAGAAACAGAAAGTTTTATTGTATTAGCAGTATCCGTTTTATTTTAAGATAGAAGCTATCGAAGAGAATAATAGAAACAGGATCAAAAAAAGCAGGAATAAATTTTTTTAAAAAGATTGGAAAAAAGTAAGGGGAATTATATTCCAAATAAAAAAAAGGGGGTTTTTGTAAGAAAACGTGCACGAATACTTGCTCTTTTCTCGATTTTCGCTCGGATTTTTTGGCGGCATGGCCAAGCGGTAAGGCAGGGGACTGCAAATCCTTTATCCCCAGTTCAAATCTGGGTGCCGCCTGATCAATAAAATACTTAGGTTTATAGTACTGATCGAACTCGCGAAATTAGTACTCCGCATAAGTTTGGGCAAGAGAGTAACCAGGCCTGCCGATACTGTGTTTTTAGAATGCATACCAGACCAGAGCATAGTTCTATCCTCAAACTAGGGTTTGCTTTGGCGTTAGTGGCCAAAAAAAAGGTTACCAATAGGGAAGGGATATTGATTCGATTTGAGAATTTAAAACTACGAGGATAAGATGTCAGAAATCTTGGTATCCAAAGAAAGGTTCCTAAGGTAAGGGGCATTCCTTTTTTTTTTCAATTTAAGATTTAAGAAGGGGCCCCACGAAGGAATATCAAGACTTCCTAATTATCATACATTATCGTACATCTTATTTTATCTATATACACTTTAAAGTAAGGACTACTTATTCTAGCGAGAATCAGATTAAACAGGCCGATCCTAAGTTAATTTAGGAGTTGTGTTGTGGATAAAGTCTCTTCATTCTTTCATAGAATGATAGAAAGCAGGGCTGTAGGGTTTAGGTCAAAAATAAATATAGGTAAGGTAGGTATCCAAAAAATATTTATTTGTCCATAATTTTATGGTATACTCGGGTGTCCTTTGCTTATAAAAAAAAATAGAGTAACAAAAGGAATAAAAAATCTTCCGATTCCCGCTTCTTCTATTCAGTATTTAGGACATCATTCCCGTACTCTTTTTTAAGTAAAAGGGCTATGCTATGTATCATATTTATACTTAATGCTCTCTAATTCTACTGGAATTCCTATAAGAATAAGAATTTGTTAGGAGTAAATTCCTTGAACTGATTGATCCATAGCTTTAGCGTAGAATCCCTTTTTGACTCTGTACCCTTGATTCCACTATGATTATTGATCAATAGTAGAATAATTCCTTCATAGAAATAGGAGACATAATTTAGATGGATATAGTAAGTCTCGCTTGGGCTGCTTTAATGGTAGTCTTTACATTCTCTCTTTCACTAGTAGTATGGGGGAGGAGTGGACTCTAGGGATACTACTAATTGATTGAATAATCAAATTGTTGTATCAACTCTTTTCTTTAATTGATCGTTTTGCATTAATCATTTTGTCAAACGTTATTCTTTAATCTTTTTTTTTTTTTTTAGTTTTGTTTCACTCCGATAATATAATAGAAAGACTCTAAAGTGTCGTAGAAAAAACTATATGTAGTTCTTTCTACCACACTTTAAGATTCCAACCAGACCCTTTCATTTAAGACTTGGATTTTTTTTATTTAATCCCTTTTGCATTTCTTCAATGATTAATTGGAATTCCAATTAATCATTTTGGCTGACTGTTTTTACATAAATAATAAGTAAAAAAGCAGTAGGAATTAGAATGAACAGTGCAGTAGCAATAAATGCGAGAATATTGACTTCCATAACCTCTTTATTTTTTATTTTCACAATAACTCGGGATATAATCCCATGGGGAGGAAAAAGGGGTATCCTGTAAATTCAAGGGTAGAGCTTGCAGTCTGATAATACTGAATCAATTCAATATTATGAATATTGGATCTATCAAATCAATTCATAGTTGAGAGGGGAATACTATAACATAGGAAGACCCTTTATCCATATTAAGACCAAAATGGTTTTTTTTGATTGAATTAGGAATTCCCCCTTTTCTTTTTTAATCCTTTTCTCCTTTTTCTTTTCTATACCTCTAACCCATGATCTTTCTTAATCTTATCCAATTTCCCTTCCTTTTTATTATAGTTATACATACAATTATGTATGTATGTATTATATGACCAACTTTCTATGGGTCACATGGGCATCCAAATAAGCAGTAGAACTGACATGGGGAAAAGAGATCTTAAATAATAAGGGAATACTATTTATGTATGGATTCCGGTAAAATACCGGTATTCTATATTCTATATCATATGTGTGTCTTTCTTTATCGATCGGGAGTAGTGAAAAAAAAATTCCTATACGCTTCCCCTCCCTCTTTAATGAGAGATGCAAAATAAAAAAGCGAAGTAAGGGTGCCTTATGGCTATAGGTATTTGATCTTGCTCCCTCCCCCTTTTTTCATGGAAAAAGGAAATAGGAATTTATCCATTCATTAAACCCTAGTTCGGGACTGACGGGGCTCGAACCCGCAGCTTCCGCCTTGACAGGGCGGTGCTCTGACCAATTGAACTACAATCCCCGCGGGATGTATGGCATACCTATTCTTAAATAGAAACATAAGAAGATTCGCTTCGTCTCCCCTACTCTAAGAAATAGACGAATCATATCCTACATACCTACATATTATATATATGCGGGTATAGTGAGAGCGATATACCTAGTATGTCGTACTTTTTTATCACTAAAAATGGATAATAATCCACCCTTCAATAAGAAAAACTCTTTTGTTTGTAAGAAAGGAATGAGAGAGATATGGGTTATAAATAAAATTTCTCCCTTTTTTCTTTATCTTTTATTTGTATAGATCAGATCAGACATTTTATTTTATGGAAGAAATACAAAAGGATTTAGTTCATATTCACGAAGTCCTAGATTTTTGGGCCGAGCTGGATTTGAACCAGCGTAGACATATTGTCAACGAATTTACAGTCCGTCCCCATTAACCGCTCGGGCATCGACCCAGGAAGAATTCATTCTAGGGTTTTTGATAATCTATGATTAACCTCCTTTCAAAATACTTCCTACCCCCAGGGGAAGTCGAATCCCCGCTGCCTCCTTGAAAGAGAGATGTCCTGAACCACTAGACGATAGGGGCATCACTAGACGATAAGGCCATATACAACCGCTCGTGATTATACTATAATCATATTATGAGCAGTTTTTTGGAATTGTCAATATACTCGAAAAGTATAACTAGATCCAAAGTAAAGAGTTTTTCCTACTTTTCTGTTATGTTTTCATCTAGGAGTTTTTTTAGTTGCTGATTAGATTAATTCATGGATCATCCCCTACTTTATTAGGGAAATTCATTTAAAGGGTATAGAATAAGAATGGATTACTAAATAGCAATTCTATATCCATATTAGTTCAGTACAGGTAGTTTTTTGATTGATCTACGATGAAAAAGAGTCCAATTTCATTTCTTTTTTGCAATTTACATTTGGTGCTTTATTTAGTGTTCAGAACAAAAATGCATGCATCCCGCACTAAGTCATAAAATTCTATAAAAAATGGAGAAAGTTTCAAAAACAAAGAAAAAAGTGAATGAATTTTAGTAGAAAAGTATTTCATAAGATTCGAACCGATGACTTACGTCTTAGCACGGCATTACTCTACCACTAATTTTAAAAGCCCTTTATCGGATTTGAACCGATGACTTATGCCTTACCATGGCATTACTCTACCACTGAGTTAAAAGGGCTTTTTATTTAATTCAAAAATTTGACACTTTGATTTCCCATTATGGGGCTACTGCATAATGTACATATTATATGTATAGATAGAGATATTATGTAGAGATTATATATGTATATATCGATATATAGAAATATAGAAGTTTAGTCATGGCGAGGTTCAAAATCTTGCGAGCTCAAAATATTGAGAAAATTAAGAAAAATAAGAAATAATAAAATATTTCATATTCTCTCTTATAACTTGCACAAAACTAAAGTATAGGTTTTTTTATATAATAAAATACGTGAAGAAAGAGAAAGAGTGGACACAATAAAAAAAACCATATCCTACATAACTTAACTCTTCCTGGTTCAGGGTTTTCTGTTTCCGAAGACTAGTAAAATAGACGGATTCTGGAACCCTAAGAATTAAATTACCCAATATGATTCGTGGAAGGAACATTTGGTAATGGTCTTGATCCTCTATGTTCTTTTTTTATGCGTTCTTAGTTCTATTTTGATTCTTTTAAACAAGAATCTAATAAAATAGAATTGAGTGAGTGGAAAAAAGGAGAGAGAGAGGAAAGTGGTAAATGGAGAGAATCGACTAAGCCGAGACTTTTAGGATCTTCTTTACATCAGGTAAATCCGTCGGTCCTGTCCGTTTTTTCTTTAACTGATGACTCTTTGTTTCTTACTTCTATCAAGCCATAGGGAAGGAAAGTCTAGGATGAATTTTAAAAAAGCATCTCACTCTTTCTCTACGACTGGTACTTAATGATAAGTGGGGTAAGGAAACATCTTCCATAATTTTTTTGTTTAGAATTGAACAAAAAAGAAAAGGAAAAAAGGAATTTATAGGGACAGTCTTATCCCCTAGTGTATATTGTAGGAATAATAAAAGTATTCCGTACAGCAGTCTGGCACACTTACGTCCTCGCAAAGTAAATAATGATCATTGTAGTTATAACCGTAGAATAGGAAGGATCCTAATCGAAATACATACATTTGGTTCAGACGCTATTGGCTAAGAAGAGATGGAATGTATTTTACAGACGAGAGTGGCTATCTAAATCCTAAATAAAGTAAAGGCCAGCGATCGAAATAGAAGTACCAACCGCTCAGTGTCATGAACCTTCTCCATCCAATGGATATCCTTGACAAAGGGTACTATTTATATCATAATCTACATGTAGCGGGTATAGTTTAGTGGTAAAAGTGTGATTCGTTCTATTAATAACGGAATTTGAAATGAGATACTTAAATCTTTAAGTTTTTTATATTCCGATGAAAACTTTAGTTCTTATAAAGGATTTAATCCTTTTCCTCTCAATAGCATATTGAGGAAGAATATAAATTCTCGCGATTTGTATCTAAAGACTAATTGAAATTGCATCCAAAATACAAATTAGATTAGGAGTACAGAGTCGCGAAGCATAATTTTGCATTGGAGTAATTATTCCCATTTTAAAAATATGAGTAAAGGATCTATGGATGAAGATACTAAAAAGTTTATTTCCAATCGTAACTAAATCTTCTTTTGTTAAAAAAGGAATAAGGAAGCCAAATAGCTAAAAAACGATAGTTTTGGTTTACTAGAACCATCAGCATATTGTTTCAGCTCGGTGGAAACCAAATTCTTTTCCTCGAGGATCTCTTGAATGAAATTAGGGAACGAAGTAAGTAGATTAGATAGATTTAGATCGAAGTTCTATTTCCTACTCTATAAGGATCATCTAGAAAGCGGAGAGCTTTGGTTCCATTCAAATAGAAAAGCTGACATAGATGTTAAGTGGTGAGAATATCCATAAAGGAGCCGAATGAAATCAAAATTTCATGTTCGGTTTTGAATTAGAGACGTTAAAAATAATAAACCAGCGTCGACTATAACCCCTAGCCTTCCAAGCTAACGATGCGGGTTCGATTCCCGCTACCCGCTCCATTCTTTATCTCTATAAAAATAAAAGGAGTATTCTTTTTGTCTAGACATGGTAAAGGCCTGTATTCAACCTTCTTTGTCAACCAGTTTTTGGTACTCTAGAGCGGAGTAGAGCAGTTTGGTAGCTCACGAGGCTCATAACCTTGAGGTCACGGGTTCGATTCCCGTCTCCGCACTTAGCAGTCTGTATAAAAGGACTCTTCTATTTCTCTAGATATGGTAGAGGGTTGGGTGGTATCCAACTTTTTTTATTCATTAGTTCCCGGCCCTAGAGGGAAAAATTGAGCAGTTTGCGAAGGCACTTGCCCCCAGAACGCGCAAGGCTCCTCCCAACTCTGCGTAAAAGAAAAATGAAAGAAAGGCACAGTCTACTTCTCCCTTCCCTTTAAAAGAAGTTTGCGAGTTCTTTGTCTCAGTGAATACCCGATTTACGGAGCCCTTTCCGGCTCCGTAGCGTCCCCCTTTTTTGAGTGGGATGCAAAGGAAGGATAAGTATAGTAAGGGATACTGTACTAGACTAACACCTACTTAAATACTTAAGTGAATATAAATAAGTAGTTAAACAGTAAACTAGACTAAATTTTTTATCATAGTACTTTACTAAAACTAAATTAAGGGGGCGAGCGGCGGGAATCGAACCCGTATCTTCTCCTTGGCAAGGAGATGTTTTACCATTGAACTACGCTCGCTACGCTATATATTTTATAGCGTATATCCGCTTGGGTCGACCGTCTATGTCTGGGTCGACCGTTTCGTTTCATTTTCTATTATATTAGAGTTTTCCTTTTTTTATTGTCTGTCAATGAATATTCTAAAATGAATATTCTAATGGGAATGGAATTTCATAATACTGAAAGAGAAGAGGTAGCAATTCGGAACGCAAATTGCGTTTTAATTTTAATACGTCTCACTATTCGAATGTTTTCGAAGAAATGCCCTTTTTATTTATTTTGTACCTGGCTACTAAATACTAAACAAATTTAAGAAATCAGAGAATTCAGAATAGCTACGAGAAAGACTAGCCCAATCCATAATGATGTACCGGAAAATACAACGTTTTTATTATTTGACCAACCATCAGGAGAAGCAAATACAAGGGGTACACTAATTACTAAGACTGAGGAAGTCGCAATTAATGCAAAAACAGCTAATTGGAAAGCAATAGTCATATTTCTAATCCTCCAAGCTACCATCAAATAAAGTTGACTACATATTTGATCCCTCACTTAATCAAAATTTTAAAAAAATACAAGAAGTAGGAGGGGTTTAATCATGAATCCATTGATTCTTCTCTTTAATTAAAACTTATTTTTACTTAGTCCGCTTTTTTTATTTGGATATGGCGGTGAGGAGAGGGGATTTAGTCTTTATTTCACAAATTTCACAAGCGGGTATATAGGATCATATATCCGGGTATACAGTATACAGAGATATGTCTAAAAGGGACTTGCATCTGAGATCTTTCTAGAGGTTAGTAGATCTTTTTATATGGCTATGTTCTATTTGTAGGAGTAAAATAGGGATTAGGCTGTGGAGAGATGGCTGAGTGGTTGATAGCTCCGGTCTTGAAAACCGGTATAGTTCTAGGAACTATCGAGGGTTCGAATCCCTCTCTCTCCTTTTGCTTATTGAATATGTTTGTTTCTTTAATTTTTTTTCTTTATTCTGTCCCTTATCTTTCTTTCATAAAAAGGAATGAATGGCTCGGCTAGATGGAATAACCGAGCCAGAACAGAAAAAAAAGAAAACATTAGTTCGAACAGGTATAAATAAGAAAATCTTAGTTAAGAGGGTTCATGTAAAGAACAGGTTCCAAATCACGATCGATCCCCTTTTCAAAACCTGCAGCAGCAGCTCGGGCTCTTCCTGCATGCCACAAATGGCCCACAAAAAGGAAGAATCCTAGAACAAAATGAGAAGTCGATAACCAACTTCTAGGAGAGACATAATTAACTGCATTGATCTCGGTAGCTACGCCACCTACAGAATTTAAAGAGCCTAAAGGAGCGTGGGTCATATATTCTGCTGAACGTCGTTCTTGCCAAGGTTGTATGTCTTTTTTCAACCTACTCAAGTCCAAACCGTTGGGGCCCCTTAGAGGTTCTAACCATGGAGCGCGAAGGTCCCAAAAACGCATAGTTTCCCCTCCAAAGATAACCTCCCCAGTTGGGGAACGCATTAGATATTTACCTAAACCTGTGGGTCCTTGAGCGGATCCAACATTAGCTCCAAGACGCTGGTCTCTAACTAGAAAAGTAAATGCTTGAGCTTGAGAAGCTTCTGGCCCGGTGGGTCCATAAAACTCACTCGGATAAGCCGTATTATTGAACCATACAAAACAACAAGCGATAAAACCAAAGAGAGATAAAGCAGCTAAACTATAAGACAAGTAAGCTTCTCCAGACCATACAAGTGCACGGCGAGCCCATGCGAAGGGTTTGGTTAAGATATGCCAAATTCCGCCAAATACACAAATGAAGCCCAACCATACATGCCCACCAATTATATCTTCTAAATCATCCACACTAACAATCCACCCTTCTCCCCCAAAAGGAGATTTTAGTAAATAACCAAATATAACACTGGGGCTAAGGGTCAAATTGGTAATTTTTCTTACATCTCCCCCCCCAGGGGCCCAGGTATCATATACACCGCCAAAATAAAGAGCCTTGAGTACTAGAAGAAAAGCACCTAGACCTAACAAAATTAGGTGAATACCCAAAATTGTAGTCATTTTATTTCTATCTTTCCATACATAACCAAAAAATGGAAAAGATTCTTCAAGAGTCTCGGGTCCCAGAAGCGCGTGATAAATGCCACCGAAACCTAAGACTGCGGAGGAAATTAGGTGAAGTACTCCAGATACAAAGTATGGAAAAGTATCTAGAACTTCTCCCCCTGGCCCTACTCCCCAACCTAGAGTAGCTAAGTGTGGAAGTAAAATTAACCCTTGTTCATACATGGGCTTTTCTGGTACGAAATGAGCCACTTCAAATAGGTTCATTGCTCCGGCCCAGAATACGATTAATCCGGCATGGGCTACGTGAGCTCCAAGTAGCTTACCGGACAAATTGATAAGTCTGGCATTCCCAGCCCACCAAGCAAAGCCGGTGGTTTCTTGGTCACGACCAGCTAAAACGAAAGTTCCATTAAAGAGCGTTTCCACGTGGTAGAACCTCCTCAGGGAATATAAGATTTTCATGAGGCTGATCCTGAGCTGCCATCCAAGCACGAATACCCTCGTTTAAAAGAATATTTTTGGTGTAGAAAGTCTCAAATTCAGGATCTTCCGCTGCACGGATTTCCTGGGAAACAAAGTCATAGGCACGTAAGTTCAGAGCCAGGCCAACTACGCCAATAGCACTCATCCATAAACCGGTGACGGGTACAAATAGCATAAAGAAATGTAACCAACGTTTATTGGAAAAAGCAACACCAAAGATTTGGGACCAAAAGCGGTTAGCAGTAACCATTGAATAAGTTTCTTCAGCTTGAGTTGGGTTAAAAGCGCGGAAGGTATTTGCACCATCACCGTCCTCAAATAGAGTGTTTTCTACAGTCGCTCCATGAATAGCGCATAGCAGAGCCGCACCTAATACTCCGGCAACTCCCATCATATGAAATGGGTTCAACGTCCAATTATGAAATCCTTGGAAGAAAAGGATGAATCGAAATATTGCTGCTACCCCAAAACTCGGCGCAAAGAACCAACCGGATTGCCCCAGTGGATAAATAAGGAATACAGAAACAAAAACCGCGATTGGACCAGAGAATGAGATTGCATTATAAGGCCGCAATTGAACAGACCGAGCAAGTTCAAATTGGCGTAACATGAAACCTATTAGTGCAAAAGCCCCGTGAAGAGCTACAAAAGTCCATAGACCGCCTAATTGACACCAACGAGTAAAATCTCCCTGTGCTTCCGGCCCCCATAGTAGCAACAAAGAGTGTGCTAAACTATTGGCAGGGGTAGAAACTGCTGCGGTTAAGAAATTACAACCTTCCAAATAGGAACTAGCCAATCCATGGGTATACCAAGAAGTTACAAAAGTTGTCCCTGTAAACCAACCCCCTAAAGCGAAATAAGCACAAGGAAAGAGCAATAGGCCGGACCATCCTACAAAAACGAATCGGTCCCTTCGTAACCAGTCATCCATAGTATCAAATAGATCATTTTCTTCTTTAGGAACTCTACCAAGGGCTATAGTCATAGTGATCCTCCTATTCAATTACTTCAACCATTTCCGAGCACCTCCTGTCACTTCCAAGGCATATGATAGTTTTCTTATCTGTGGACGATTTGTTTCTCGTTCAATGCCCTTTTTCAATGGTCTCGAAGATAGAAATTTTTTATTTTTCTCTATGGAGTCACAACCGAGGTCGTGGTAAATCCATGAATTTGATTCGGTTTGTTTTTCTTATACTTTATACTATAGAAATCAACATTTCAATTCAGCATTATTCCATGACCCCTAGCTTTAAAAGCCTATCTTTTAAGGGAAAAATGAAAATAAAAGTAACCCCTCTATTCTCGTTTCCTCTCTATTTCATGGGTGGAAGAACAAAAATAGAGGATTCTTAAAAAAAATGGATTTTCGAAATCTATTTTTATGTGTAGCGGAAAGGGGTTGCGATTTCTTCTTATTCCTATAGAACATCTAGTAACAAGAATATGAAATCGTAAATAACAAAAAATTCTTGTCTTGCGCGGTCTAAGTTTAAGGAAATACAAAAAATTCGCTTATACAATTTCATCTACATCGAATTTATATATCAGAATAGCGGATAGAGGCAGCATTCAAGGAGTCAGATCTACTTACTTTATGGTTCTTTCCAATTTTATGTTGGGTTTGATAAGAACCCTTTTTGCTTTCTTGATAAATAATCGACAAAAAAAAGCGTTTTTTCTTTTTTATATAACCTGCTTGTTTTATTATAACAAGTCCTATAGAGAAATGCCCGCTAAAGATAAAATCTATCTGATTCTCTCTCGGCCAATATCAATTTTTAGAAAGAAAAAACAACAATTTGCTTCTTTTTTTATTAACATTAAGAAAAAAGAATATAACTAAAATGGAATTGGCAATATAATTTTTATATCCTTTTGAAAGAAAAAAAAAGGTTTTTTGCAATCATTATTTCTTGTCTCTATCATATCACGGAAACCTTTGGATTTGGAACGGGGAGAGATGGCTGAGTGGACTAAAGCGGCGGATTGCTAATCCGTTGTACAATTTTTTTGTACCGAGGGTTCGAATCCCTCTCTTTCCGCTCCCTCGGATCATTTGGGACTTTCGAATTGGAAAGAATTCTGACCCCCGGATTTTCTCATAGATAAATGTACGAAACAAATCCAATTTGTAAGAAAAAATGCAAAAAAAAATGGAATTTTTACTCCTCGCGCCCAGGATTCCGTCCTGGGTCATTAGATAAGAATCCAAAGATAAAGAGGGAAACAAAGAATATCACTACTGTATAAACAAAAAGTTTGAGAGTAAGCATTACATAATCTCCAAGATTTTTTTTTAAGGAATAGATTACCTGTTTTTCCTTACCACACGGATCCACTAGGATAGATTTTGTTTATTTTGATACCTAAAAATGCAAAAATGAATTAATTCTTGCAATTTTTTTCAAGAATTCATTTATAATAAGTACTCTTATCAATATCAAAATAGGGTTAGGTATTGTGTAGGTACCTGCTCAACGTAAGTGCAGAAGGGTAGAAAGGCTGATCCAAATTTATTGCTGCAGCTATCTATTCAATGTGGAAGAATTTTCATTTTAGAATCGAAGGTTCATAATATAAAAATATAAAAGTTCTCTGCTTTTACCCATTTTTATAATTTTTTGGAATTAATACATAATTTAATTTACCAGGCAGAGTACTAAAGATTTCATCGAAAACTTACAGCAGCTTGCCAAACAAAGGCTAATAGAAAAAAGAATAGAGGTATGACAGGCATAACATCCACGATTGGGTTGAAAATAGCATAAGCTTCGGGCAATTTGGCAAAGAAAAAACTAGTAGTTGGATAAAGAATAGAATTAAAACAGATACAGGTTAAACTAAGTATATTAGGCATAACAAGCATTTCATTCTTGTAGAGTAAATAATTGGATTTTGATTGAGTTATTTTTATAAGGGAAATAAGGAAAAGGCAGATTCTAAATCTTTTTTCTTCGGACTTTCCCAAACACAAAATACCTCCTTGTATTTGCACTCTCAAATGAGAGTGGAATAAATTCGACTTTCATATAATATCTTAATAGAATTCCATGTAATGATCAATGCATTTTTTTGATTCTATATTATCTGCATGTCTAGAATACTAGCAAGAGAATATCCCTCATTTTTTATGTAATTGAAATGGGATTGACGAATAACAAATAAACATAATACTGTTTATTAGTGTCGCATAAAACCCGAAATGGGGCGTGGCCAAGTGGTAAGGCAGCGGGTTTTGGTCCCGTTACTCGGAGGTTCGAATCCTTCCGTCCCAGATTGTTTTGGATAGTACTCTACATGAGACAAAAGTTTATTAAAGAGAATAATGATATCTTATGAACTCTTAGATTAGATGCATTTCTAAGCATTCATTTTCTTTCTCGGAAAACATAATCAAGTCTTAAGTCCAGTCAAATTGAATATCTTTATTTTATGAAAAAATTGTGTCTATCAGGCACATTCAGGATATGCCTACGCTATTTACTTAGTCATATTTTTTTCTTACTTTATTTTTGTATTCGAGTCGAAGAAGTATGGAAGTACGAGAATTCTATAACTACCAAAAACTTTCAATCTTTTCATTGGAAAACTTTTTTTAGTTATATAGTTAATTTTTTTTGTTACGTAAAAAATATATTGCTAATCTAATTCTAATATAGTAATTAAATGAATTAGTAATTAAATGAATTACTAATTCATTTAATTAAACTTTTTTGGAGGTTGATAGTTTATTTATTGGGGAAGAGTTGATCCTTCTTTTCTACACTTTAAAATTGATGATCTCGAACCATCCGTTGAGAATGGAAATTTAATAATAAATAAATAAGTCTTAAACAAACCTGTTTAGTCGTCTTTTTCGAACTATGTTTCATTCATATGATAGAATATGGGTTTAAATAAATCGGATCTTTGTGGGGGCTTCGATAAATACTTAACTTTATTTTATCCATATTGCTCCATAGATAGCAAGTTTGAATTAGTATACACAAAACTAAACCAATGACTATTCATTATTCCATCCATATTGGATTAATTTTCTATACCACTTTGCAATGAAAAGAGGAATGTTTGTTATGGTAAAACTTCGTTTAAAACGATGTGGTAGAAAGCAACGTGCGACTTGAAGGACATGATCGATTGTGGATTTTGCTATCCACCATTTTCTATAGTAATTAAAATGCTCTTGGCTCGACATAGTCTGTTCTATTCGTCCCGAACCAAATTTGCGCTGGGTTGTTTATTTTTAAGTAAATAGTACACAATGGAGCTCGAGAGAATAGAATTGATTTTTTATCAAGGGAAAGGATCTAGGGTTAGTGAAAACTAATAAATTAGGCCAACTTTGTCAGTCTATCCTTAATATAGAAATAGAAAGGTTAAAATAAGAAGAAAGCCCCGTTTTGGAAGATAGGGAAAACTCTTTCAATTAAAAGTATATCAGAATAAATCCTCCTTATTTTATTTCTATAGAAGAGGGATATTATCGAAGGAAATAAGAAAAAAGGGTATGTTGCTACTCTTTTGAAAGAAAAAAGAATAGGAATTCCCGAAGTAATGTCTAAACCCAAGGATTTCACAAATCAAAGATAAAGGATTCCAGAACAAGTAAACACAATTTTCAATTGTCTCAACAACAGAATTGGATCAGAATAAGGAATAAAAATCAATTCGTTCGAAATGAGACAACGAAAAGAGTTTAGAGACGACTCAAAAATTTTCGAAGGATTTAGCCTTTGAAGTCTGTCAGTCAAAATTAGCCAACTTGAGTCATGAGTATAAATGAAATTCGTTTTTTCTGTAAGGAAATTAATGCACGTAATAGTCTTATTTCTATTATTATAGACAGAAATTCGAATCATTTTCTCGAGCCGTATGAGGAGAAAACCTCCTATACGTTTCTAGGGGGGGGCGTTGTTTATCTACATCTATCCCAATAAGCTGTCTATCGAATCGTTGCAATTGATGTTCGATCTCGAAGAGAAGGAAGAGATCTTCGAAAAGTAGGTTTTTATGATCCGATAAAGAATCAAACTTGTTTAAATGTTCCAGCTATTCTGTATTTCCTTGAAAAGGGTGCTCAACCGACAAGAACTGTTTATGATATTTTAAGGAAGGCAGAATTATTTAAAGAAAAAGAAAGAATTTTGAGTGAATTGAAGAACTAAATGAATAAAAAAGTAGGAGAAGATCACTAGTATTCCTCGTTCTCTAATTATTTAGACACAATTTACGTCCTTCTTAGTCCTATTTGTATTTATGTCGTGCCAATCCAACATAAGCCCCTATTTTATTTACTTTTTCTATCTAATTTGTTTTCTTACCATTCTATTTCCATTGACAAAGGTCTATTGAACAAATAGAATTTGTAGATAGATAGGTCTCTTTAATCCTCACTCCATATTCGATTTTTCTGCCTACACTTCGCTCAAATGATAAGGGTGTCTCTCTTGCATGTATTTTCATACAATATTTTATTTTCTTTAAACTAAAAATCGCTAAAAGAAGGAGCATTTTGCCATCGTGATTGGAGTCGCTCTAACTTTAGTGGAATTTAACCAGACCTGTTCATTTTGCCATTTGAGTGTTTTTCATGGTCGATAAAATCTTTCTTTTGATGTCTTGCTAGTTCAATGTTTTGACAGAAGCCCCCGGTGTAATTCCATTGATTTTTTGATTTCGATCGTATCTAAGATCTTTTTTTATCTGGGTTGCTAACTCAATGGTAGAGTACTCGGCTTTTAAGTGCGACTATGATCTTTTACACATTTGGATGGAGCAACAAATTCGTCCAGACTCTTGGTAGAGTCTATAAGACCACGACTGATCCTCAAGGGTAATGAATGGAAAAAATAGCATGTCGTAATAAAATCAATTTATTTTTTTGAATCGAATAAAAATTACGATTTTCTGGGTCTAGTGAATAAATGGATAGAGCCTAGCTCCAATTCTGGTAAAATAAAAAGCAACGAGCTTAACTTCCTAATTGGAATAATTCCCCGCTCTAATTAGACGTTAAAAATAGATTAGTGCCGTATGCGGGGAAAGGTTGGGTTTTCCTATGAGTGGACCCTTTTTTTTTTTTTTTAGAAATCCTAATTATTCTTGATTATGGATTGAATGTGTAAAAGAAGCAGTATATTGATAAAGGGGCTCCATTCCAAAATCAAAAGAGCGATTGGCCTGCAAAAATAAAAAATTTAATTTATTCTGTTCTCTTTTGTAATTTAGAACAAACATAAACTAATTGTGTAGAAAAGGAGCGGAAAAAGATCTGTGGATTAGACTCCCCTTCTTTCCAGGGTTTGTATTAAAAAATCCAACATCCTGTTCTGACCATATTGCACTATGTATCATCATTCGATAAACCGAGAAATGCTTCTTCTCTCTGATTCAAGTAGAAATACAAATGGAAAAATTCGAAGGGTATTCAGAAAAACATAAATCTCGTCAACAATACTTTGTCTACCCACTTCTCTTTCAGGAGTATATTTATGCATTTGCCCATGATTATGGATTAAATGATTCCGAACCTGTGGAAATTGTTAGTTGTAATAACAAGAAATTTAGTTCACTACTTGTGAAACGTTTAATTACTCGAATGTATCAGCAGAATTTTTGGATTAACTCGGTTAATCATCCTAACCAAGATCGATTGTTGGATTACAAAATTAGTTTTTATTCTGAGTTTTATTCTCAGATTCTACCTGAGGGGTTTTCGATCGTTGTAGAAATCCCATTCTCGCTACGAGAATTATCTTGTCCGAAAGAAAAAGAAATACCAAAGTTTCAGAATTTACGCTCTATTCATTCAATATTTCCCTTTTTAGAAGACAAATTTTTGCATTTGGATTATCTTTCACATATAGAAATACCCTATCCTATCCATTTGGAAATCTTGGTGCAACTCCTTCAATACCGTATTCAAGATGTTCCGTCTTTGCATTTATTGCGATTCTTTCTCAACTACTATTCAAATTGGAATAGTTTTATTACTTCAATGAAATCTATTTTTCTTTTTAAAAAAGAAAATAAAAGACTATTTCGATTCTTATATAATTCTTATGTATCAGAATATGAATTTTTCTTGGTGTTTCTTCGTAAACAATCTTCTTGCTTACCATTATCATCTTCTGG